GCGCTACATCCCTTTCAATTGGTCTACAGTATCATTGTAGAGAATCCCCGTCTTGTTTTCCACATCCTTATTCTCTTTCCTCCATTGATATGCAAAAAGGATCTCGGCATTTCTTTTTTTTCGTCTAATATCATATAACATATAATAAATGAATATTTTTCTCGGGAATTCTCAGACGGAAAGGAACCCATTTTTCTGCTTTAAGAAAAAGAAAAAAATCTTATCTACCGAATCATTGCACATTTCAATTTGAATTAGGGATTCCGCACACAAATAGAAGGGGTCTTTAACTACATATACATCTCTTACCATAATGTATTACAATATGGAATACAAAAAAAAGAAGGAGGATTTTCAATGCGAGATCTAAAAACATATCTTTCCGTGGCCCCGGTCCTAAGTACTCTATGGTTCGGGTCTTTAGCAGGTTTATTGATAGAAATCAATCGTTTATTCCCCGATGCGTTGACATTTCCTTTTTTTTCATTCTAGTTATTGACATAGAAAGGGGTGAAGAAGAGTAGAGATAGAATCAAATATTTGTCTCTCGTTCCCCTCTTTTCTTTTTTTTTTTTAATTCGATAGATAGAATAAGGGGCGAACGAGAAAGAAAAAAGTGGATTCAACCTCAGCGAAACTCGGGTTCAGGCTCTAATTAAATTCAAAATAGAGTTAAAAGAAAAGCGAAATGGAAATGTGGCTAGGGGAAGAGTATCATACAATACAAGATACTTAAATGAAATACTGTACTGTGAGTAGAAATATAGTTAGAAATTTTTGTATTACTTACTATTTACTATATGGATTGCAACAAAATCTTTATTTCAGAATTGGATTTTGAGTTGTTAGCAACTTCCATTTTTTTTTTGGTTCCTTTCTTCTTATTCGCTTTGGATCGGAAAATAGAAAAGTTGGGTGAATCAAAACCCGAAAGGAGGTTCATGGCCAAGGGGAAAGATGTCCGAGTAAGGGTTATTTTGGAATGTACCGGTTGTGTTCGAAACGGTGTTAATAAGGAATTGGCGGGTATTTCCAGATATATTACTCAAAAGAATCGACACAATACACCTAGTCGATTGGAATTGAGAAAATTCTGTCCCTATTGTTCCAAACATACAATTCATGGGGAGATAAAGAAATAGATATAGATCGAACCGAGTGCTTGTGTGTCACTCTTCCAAGGAACATGAAAAAAAAAATTAGATATATATCTATCTATTATTCATATATTTAAATAGAAACAACTAAATAGAGACAAACAAATCCTATTAATTCATTTTAGAAATCATTTTTGATTGGATCGGAATAGGATTTTAACGATTAGGATTTTAAGGATAAGGAATAAAAAAATTATGGATAAATCCAAGCGACTCTTTCTTAAATCCAAGCGGTCTTTTCGTAGGCGTTTGCCCCCGATCCAATCGGGGGATCGAATTGATTATAGAAACATGAGTTTAATTAGTCGATTTATTAGTGAACAAGGAAAAATATTATCTAGACGAGTGAATAGATTGACCTTAAAAGAACAACGATTAATTACTATTGCTATAAAACAAGCTCGTATTTTATCTTCGTTACCTTTTCTTAATAATGAGAAACAATTTGAAAGAAGTGAGTCGACCGCTAGAACTACTGGTCTTAGAACCAGAAAAAAATAGGCTTACTCCTCAATTGAATCAAAATTCCAATCAGAACCCAAACACCTGGATGTTTTGGTCAACAAATCCTGGAATCCGTTGTGTTGTAAGAAAAAAAAGAATTGGGGAATAAGAATAAATCTTTTTTTATTGAGCGTGTTCGCTCATTTTGACGATTTTATCATATTATCCCGATTTTATCATAGTAATTTCTATTCTACCTTCCCGGAGTTCATTCTCCAGAGAACTCCATTTAAAAGATTCTGGAAGATTCCTTCCAACCTCCTTATTTTATGATCTCATTGGAAATCATATAAAGACAATTACTATTTGATATAGCTATTTGTGCAAGTATTTTACGATTAAGAAGCAACTGCCCCTTATACAGATTGTTTATTAATTTACTATAAATATAGGATACTCTAATTCGCCGAATTACTGCATTTATTCGAGTGATCCACAAACGACGAAAATCTCTTTTTTTCCTATCTCTATCATGATGAGCCGAAGCCAAAGCTCTTATTTTCTGTTGAGTAATTGTTCGAGTAAGTCTTGAATGAGCCCCGCGAAAGCTTGAGGCAAATAAACGAAGTTTTGTTCTACGTCTCCGAGCTATATATCCTCGTCTAATTCTGGTCATTGAATAAATGAAACTTTGATGAATAACTAATTGATTTCCGTTCTTTCAGTTATGCATTTCCCCTTTCCTAGTCTATTAATAACAAAACGGATTCTTCCAATTTATAAGATGAAAATTCCAATGGCTTTTGCTACTATAACCTTCCCGACCACACTTTTTTTCTAGGCGCATTGTAAATAAAATAAAGTAGTAAATAGAAATAGATAAAGAAATTGTGGGTTCCATCGTCTCTATGGTTACTTCTTAAACGGTGAGGTCCTTTCTATACACCGGAGCCCTTTTCTTCATTTAATCAATCCTATTGTATTGGTAACTTGTACAGTTACCACTCTTTGGCTCTACCCATGAAGTTTCCAGTAATAGGTCTTTCCTAACGAGATATACCTTATACAGTAACGGTATTTAATTATGAAGTTTGGTTGGGTAGCTGACCCTGTTAGTCCGTTCTTGCAAGAGTAGAAACATAATCTTTCCGCTTTTTAAATAGGATTTCCCCCCGCTTAATGGATAACTATTTGTTACCAATGGGGAATTCTTTCTCATCTTAAATTGCAAATTGAAGTGATTGAATTTGCACCAATGGAAACCATAAATTTCATACACAATAGAAAGATATGATAGACCTATCCTTTTTAGTTTTAGATCGTGAATGGAGTTCTTCCATTCTATCCGATTCAATGGTACTGATCATTGATATTGGAAAATTTGTTTTCTTTCTTTTGTTTTGTCTCAACCCATGATTGAAACGAGTCGCACATACACCCTCGTACATGTTCCTCGGCGCTGAGGGCATCCCCCAAGAGCGGGGGATTTCGTGACGTTTCTGATTGGCTGTCTTGGGTTTCTAATAAGTTGTTTAATAGTTGGCATGCTGAATTATACATTAGGGGTTGGTTTAGATCGATCCTAACCGGACGATTATGAATTTCTTCTATATTAATAGATTAATATTAATAGAATATTAAACCCTTAAGAAGTAAGAAGATAAAATCTGAAATCGTGTATTTGCGTGAAATCACTGCCATTTTTTATACAACCGCTACAAGATCAACAATTCCATGAGCTTGGGCTTCTGTTGCTGACATAAAAACATCCCTTTCCATGTCTTCGGATACAACCCATAAGGGCTTGCCTGTTCTTTGTACATAAACCCTTGTAAGGGTTTCGCGCAGTTTCAGTAGTTCTTCCGCTTCCAGGATAAATTCGCCCGTTTGTGCCTCATAAAAAGCGGCAATAGGTTGATGGATCATTACCCTGATTATATAGATAAGATAACATAATAAAATGATATAGATAATATAATATAATAAAAGATTCCTATATAATAAAAGATTCCTATAGCTCGACGATCCGTGGAGGGGAAGAGAGAAAGAATAAGAAAAAGATAGAATTGAACAACCGTACGGGCATTTTTGCGCATTGCATACGGCTCTCCAATGGACTTCACTTTTTTACCTTTCATCGAAGAAAGAGAAAATCTGGGGTCTCTTATACCCAGATCGGTAAATGATCCAATTACCACCCTTCTTTTTTTTGGAGGAGTTAAAAAATACTATGATGGCCCCGTTGCTTTCTATATTTATTTCGGCTGTTATTCAGCAATCCCAAAGTTTCTTTCTTTTTTTGATTTTCGTACTCTTTGATAACCTAAATCCTGTTAATAATCCTCTGGTGTGAAAAAAGTTTGTGACGCTGAAATAGGCCTACGATAGGTAAGATAAAGTCGTAAATACCCTTCGTTTGTCTCATACTACTCTTTCGATACATAATCGAGAATCTTTTGAAAAAAAAAATAAAGAATTTGGATATCGAATTCGAAGTGCCATGCTATTATTACTGAATATTAATAATTCATATGGTGAAGGCATAGTCTTCTTTTTTCTCTCAAATAAAAAACTCATTGGCGCTAAGCGTGAGGGAATGCTAGACGTTTGGTAATTTCTCCTCCGACCAGGATAAAAGACCCCATTGAGGCGGCCAATCCCATGCATATTGTGTGTACATCTGGTCGCACAAATTGCATAGTATCATAAATAGCGATTCCGGGTATTACCCAGCCGCCAGGAGAGTTTATAAACAAATAAAGATCCTCGGTATCATTCTCTATACTGAGATATACCATAAGACCAATAAGTTGATTCGAGATCTCACTATCAACTTCTTGGCCTAAAAAAAGTAATCTTTCTCGATAAAGTCGGTTGATTAGGATAAAATTGTATCCTTTAGGAGCCGTACAGGCACCTTTTGATGCATACGGTTCAACATGCGAAAAAAATCAATGTGTAAACTCCAGCCCTCTTTATTTTTTCATAGCGGGTTCTTTCTAACTTCTAGCGATAGAAAAAACAATTCACTAAACTTATCGAACTAACCTTTCATTGATGTATTTTTTCATCGAGATCCGATTCAAAAATCACGATGTCATTTTCTTGTTCCTGAATGGGCTTCTTCAATTTTTTTAGGTTTATGCTCTACTCCGAGTAAGGATCTGCCCGATTTTGATTTGTACATATAGGACAAATGACCCCAATACCACGTCTTTTTTTTGCTATTACCCCCCCCCTTTTTTCAATTCATTTCTTTCATGCCTTCTGCTAAATATTCGACGTATTCATATTCATTTCCTTTTGGATTCGATTGATTAATAGTTTGAGATCATTCCTATTTAACGAAATCGAATCGTTTATGATATAAGTAATAATCATAAATATATTACCAATTGGGTTTTTTAAACGGAGCCTGGATACTTGATTTTATTGGTCCAGCCAAGCCGACCATAAATTATTTTAATTGCTAATATTATATTAATCTAGATACCTCCTCACAAAACGGATCTATTTGCACTTCATTGCGCTTCACGCTACAAATTATTGATAATTCCATTTTTTTTTTTCGGAGGCGAAACGGAGGATATCTCCATCGAGGGAGAGAATGGGGAAATCCCATATGACCCAATATATCTGACAAGTCGCACTATACGTCAACCCAAGATGCATCTTCCTCTCCGGGACTTCGAAAAGGTACTTTTGGAACACCAATAGGCATAAACTGAAAGAAAAAAGAATTAAGTACTCTATTTCACTTTGATGTGGAAGCGTAATAATATGCTTATTATCTTAATAATATCGACCTTTATCATATTTTATATATAAATTGAATAAGTTCAGAAAATAAAGTAAACGAAAAAAGAATGAAGAAAGGAAAATTATTACGAATAGGCCCTTTGAATGATGACCAAATATGGATGCATTCGCTCATAGAAAAGGGACTAAACCCCCATTGCGTATTGGTACTTATCGAGTATAGAATAGATCTGCTTCTCTTTTTTCCTACGAACCGAACTATTCCATTATTACTAAATACTAAAAGAATAGAACAAATATTAATCCTTTTTCCGAAATAATCGGCTGAAAAAAAAAGGGCGGTCCATAGCATAGTTTTTTTTTTTCAATGCAATAATGCAATAAAGTTACATAGTGTCTATTTTTTGTTGATAAAGGGGTATTCCCATGGGTTTGCCTTGGTATCGTGTTCATACCGTCGTATTGAATGATCCCGGTCGTTTGCTTTCTGTCCATATAATGCATACAGCTCTGGTTGCTGGTTGGGCCGGTTCAATGGCTCTATATGAATTAGCAGTTTTTGATCCCTCCGACCCCGTTCTTGATCCAATGTGGAGACAAGGTATGTTCGTTATACCCTTCATGACTCGTTTAGGAATAACCAATTCATGGGGCGGTTGGAGTATTACAGGAGGGACGATAACGAATCCGGGTATTTGGAGTTACGAAGGTGTAGCTGGGGCACATATTGTGTTTTCTGGCTTGTGCTTCTTGGCAGCTATTTGGCATTGGGTGTATTGGGATCTAGAAATATTTGGTGATGAACGTACAGGAAAACCTTCTTTGGATTTGCCTAAGATCTTTGGAATTCATTTATTTCTCTCCGGAGTAGCTTGTTTTGGGTTTGGCGCATTTCATGTAACAGGATTGTATGGTCCTGGAATATGGGTGTCCGACCCTTATGGACTAACTGGAAAGGTACAGGCTGTAAATCCAGCGTGGGGTGTGGAAGGTTTTGACCCTTTTGTTCCAGGAGGAATAGCCTCTCATCATATTGCAGCAGGGACATTGGGCATCTTAGCAGGCTTATTCCATCTTAGTGTCCGTCCGCCTCAACGTCTATACAAAGGATTACGTATGGGCAATATTGAAACCGTTCTTTCCAGCAGCATCGCTGCTGTCTTTTTTGCAGCTTTTGTTGTTGCTGGAACTATGTGGTATGGTTCAGCAACTACCCCCATCGAATTATTTGGTCCCACCCGTTATCAATGGGATCAGGGATACTTTCAGCAAGAAATATATCGAAGAGTTAGTGCTGGACTAGCCGAAAATCAAAGTTTATCAGAAGCTTGGTCTAAAATTCCTGAAAAATTAGCTTTTTATGATTACATCGGAAATAATCCGGCGAAAGGGGGATTATTCAGAGCGGGTTCAATGGATAACGGGGATGGAATAGCTGTCGGGTGGTTAGGACACCCTATCTTTAGAGATAAAGAAGGGCGTGAACTTTTTGTACGTCGTATGCCTACTTTTTTTGAAACATTTCCAGTTGTTTTGGTAGACGGAGATGGAATTGTTAGAGCCGATGTTCCTTTTAGAAGGGCAGAATCAAAGTATAGTGTCGAACAAGTAGGTGTAACTGTTGAGTTCTATGGTGGCGAACTGAATGGAGTGAGTTATAGTGATCCGGCTACTGTGAAAAAATATGCTAGACGTGCTCAATTGGGTGAAATTTTTGAATTAGATCGTGCTACTTTGAAATCCGATGGTGTTTTTCGTAGCAGTCCAAGGGGTTGGTTTACTTTTGGACATGCTTCGTTTGCTCTGCTCTTCTTCTTCGGACACATTTGGCATGGTGCTAGAACCCTGTTCAGAGATGTTTTTGCTGGTATTGACCCAGATTTGGATGCTCAAGTGGAATTTGGAGCATTCCAAAAACTTGGAGATCCAACGACAAGAAGACAAATAGTCTGATGCAACATTGCTCTGTTATTTTTCGCTTCTGGTTTCTATTTTCTGTTTGTGATTTTACATAAGGTACTGGAGAAATCTGGATTGAAAACGCCGCCTTTTCTTTGATTCTTCTTTTTTCTTTAATTCGGGAGATAATCCCCCAAAAACAGGTATGGAAGCTATAATTGTAAACCGCGATCGAATTTATGGAAGCATTGGTTTATACATTCCTCTTAGTCTCGACTTTAGGGATCATTTTTTTCGCTATCTTTTTTCGAGAACCACCTAAAGTTCCAACTAAAAAAACGAAATGATTTTTCATTATCTCAATTGACGTAATGGGCCTCCCAATATTGCAATATTGGGAGGCCCGTTACGTCAACTAGTCCCCGTGTTCTTCGAATGGATCCCTTAGTTGTTGAGAGGGTTGCCCAAAAGCAGTATATAAGGCGTACCCAGTAAAACTTACAAGTAAACCAGATATAGAGATGGCGACTAGGGTTGCTGTTTCCATTCTTATATAATTTCAAGACCACAATGGATCTATGATAAGATCGTTTATTTACAACGGAATGGTATACAAAGTCAACAGATCTCAATGAATACAAAATAGGATTTATGGCTGCACAAACTGTTGAGGGTAGTTCTAGATCTGGTCCAAGACGAACTGCTGTAGGGGATTTATTGAAACCATTGAATTCGGAATATGGTAAAGTAGCTCCTGGATGGGGAACTACTCCTTTGATGGGTGTCGCAATGGCCCTATTTGCGATATTCCTATCTATTATTTTGGAGATTTATAATTCTTCCGTTTTACTGGATGGAATTTCACTGAATTAGAGTTACAAGAACCACAAAATCCTAGCTTTTAAATAAAAAAAGGGAAGCATTTAGGTCCCGGATTTTTATTTTAGCTCTTTTTTTTTTGGTAGTTCGACTTGGTAGTTCGACCGCGCAATTTTTTTGTTTCTGTATTTCCGGAATATGAGTGTGTGACTTGTTATAATTGATCCTATTGCTAGTACAGAGAATGGGTCTGTCGTCTTGATAGAGATGGTTTTACCCCGTCGGATATTTATTCTAGATATCTGGAGCACGGAATATATGAAATAGATCACGAAGTATTCGAACTATGATTCATACTTAATATTCAGACCTCGCGGCCGGATTCCAAAATTAGAAATAGAAATTGAAAGAAGAAAAATCTTTCAAATTCCCATTTCTGTTTTGATTTTACTCAAAGGACAAACGTTTCTTTGTATTTTTAGTAAGTTTATCTATTCTCCTCGTTAAATAAATGATGATCCAATGGTTCTTACTCGGAGAATCTTTGGACTTAGTTTGAAGGTTTTATTGAATCATCGTGGTTCTAGTATGAATCTGAGGTTTCAATTGATTCATAGGGTCTTAACAAGAAAATTCCTATCAATAATAAAGAAAACAAAAGTAAAACCGCATTACATACAAATCAAAATAACAAATCAAAGAAAAAGAAATAGGTAAATAGAAGATTCAAGAGGCCTGTAACGATCAACATAAAGACAAGTGAGTCGACTTGATTTTTTGGCATTCTAATTATAACCACAAAGAAGAGCTTTCCGATTTTGACTCTTTCGTATCTTTAGATAAGATTGAATCAGAAGATTAAGAAGTTTCCAATTTTCTATTCCATACCCTTTTCACCCAGTATTGGGGTGTTTTTGTTTGAGCTGTACGAGATGAAATTCTCATATACGGTTCTCGGAGGGGGAGTCTCCCCAGGTTACCTATCTCAATAAAGTTTACGATTGGTTCGAAGAACGTCTCGAGATTCAGGCGATTGCAGATGATATAACTAGTAAATACGTTCCTCCTCATGTCAACATATTTTATTGTCTAGGAGGAATTACGCTTACTTGTTTTTTAGTACAAGTAGCTACAGGCTTTGCTATGACTTTTTACTACCGTCCGACCGTTACTGAGGCTTTTGCTTCTGTTCAATACATAATGACGGAAGCTAACTTTGGTTGGTTAATCCGATCGGTTCATCGATGGTCGGCAAGTATGATGGTCCTAATGATAATCCTGCACGTATTTCGTGTGTATCTCACAGGTGGTTTTAAAAAACCTCGAGAATTGACTTGGGTTACAGGCGTGGTTCTGGCTGTATTGACCGCATCTTTTGGTGTAACAGGTTATTCTTTACCTTGGGACCAAATTGGGTATTGGGCAGTCAAAATTGTAACGGGCGTACCGGAAGCGATTCCGGTAATAGGATCGCCTTTAGTAGAGTTATTGCGCGGAAGTGCTAGTGTGGGACAGTCCACTTTGACTCGTTTTTATAGTTTGCACACTTTTGTATTACCTCTTCTTACTGCCGTATTTATGTTAATGCATTTTCTAATGATACGTAAGCAAGGTATTTCTGGTCCTTTATAAAAAATATAGATCATAGAGATTTGTAATCAATCATTTATCTTATTACTTTACTTGGGGGAGGAACAATAATATTTCATTGCTACAAATATGGATTATTGACAAAGAATAAGACATGTATTTGGAAATTTTCCCTCAACTCCACAATATTGTATTATTTATTTGACATGGACGAATAGTTGAAGGGAATTCTCCGAAGAGAAAATGGATTATGGGAGTGTGTGACTTGAACTATTGATTGAGCCGTGCAGAAATATGCTTTTATCTGCTACATTGGAATTCACAACCAAATG